CAGATACAATATTTTAATAATGTAATTATATGCAAATTAAACTTTTCGTAAACACTTTTAGGGTTTCTTCCTGGTTTTGGGGTTTGACAGGTAGTGATAGTGATCCCAGGGGTGTAGGGGGGTAGGGGGGTTTGGCGCGCGCGAGCCGAGCCCTAACAGGAAAGCAAGGGGTTAATTTATGGGCTTATGCTCTTGATATCAATTATGCGATTCTTTATGAAAAATCTTTACAACACGAACAATATTTCTTGCACGTCAACAGTATAGTTCCACCCTCTTGAATGTGGTCGTTAGTCGAGCACTTGCATATGCCAGGGGAATGAAAAGAGAAAAAAAAAGGAACCCCTTGCGCAAAAGTGAACGCCCGGCTTGCTGGGTAACGGGTAATATGGTTACCACCAATAACCAAATGCCCCTTAGAAATCACGCTACGCGTAGGGGATTATCTCTGGTAATGGCCCTGAAGTAGGAACCAAATGCCAGGAATAGTTCACTAATAGCGACCCCCACGATATATGGACCTGACCCTCACGAATAATTAACAAATAGACATCGCCGGTTGGTGGTTTCTTACTACATTAAAAATGGGTGTTCGTTAATTAGTTGAGTCGTAATATGAAGGTCATTTATGCAATAGTGTTGATAAATCTGTTTAAGTCGTGTTAATTCCAATGTTCGGTTTTTATAAATTTTGGGTCTACGTACCCCTTCAAATGTATTGTACCTGTATGTTTACATGAAATTGATGGTGTTAATACATACATGTCCCTACTACATATGTTATATACACCATATTATGCACCTCCATCCAGGCTACGCCCCACCTAAAAAGTACATCTTTTATGCGCGCGCGGTCGGGTTCAGAGGGTAGTTTAATTTAGAATCTTAGCTTTGGGAGTTAAGGGTGGGAGTTAAAATCTCCTCCCTCTGAGCGCTAGGGAGGGGTTTAACCTCCAATCTCCGGATTACAAGACCGGTGCTTTTACGCTAAGCTACTAGGGCATGCTCATTCAAGGGCTTTATTTTCCGCTCAACCGACTACGGGTGCAAGCACAAGGAAGATGGCGAAATAGATGGCGGATGCCACCTGTCCAATAATAATATAGGGGTGCTCTACTGGCATGCCCCCGATTCAAGTAAGAATAAGGACGTCGGCCACCAGTGCTCAGAATAGGAATTGGGTTAGGGGCCGAAAGGTGAGGCCCCGTTGCTTAGAGGTGTGGAGGATCGGGACAACCATAAGTACCAGGATGGAAAACAGAAGGGCCAGAACGCCTCCAAGCTTGTTCGGGATAGAGCGAAGGATGGCGTAAGCAAACAAGAAGTATCACTCGGGCTGAATGTGGGGTGGGGTAACCAGGGGGTTGGCGGGGATAAAGTTCTCTGAGTCACCGAGCAGGTTTGGTGAGAAAAGGGCAAGAGAGGTAAGGGCTAGAAGGAGTGTGACGAAGCCAAGGAGGTCTTTATAAGAGAAGTAAGGGTGAAAAGAGATCTTGTCGGCGTCCGAGTTCAAACCGGCGGGGTTGTTTGAGCCTGTCTGATGGAGGAAGAGGAGGTGTAGTACGGTGGCCCCAATAATGACAAAGGGGAAGAGGAAGTGGAAGGCAAAGAACCGGGTAAGGGTGGCGTTGTCGACGGAAAATCCTCCCCAAATCCATTGAACAAGGTCGTTCCCCACGTAGGGGACGGCTGAAAGGAGGTTGGTAATTACGGTAGCCCCTCAAAACGACATCTGTCCTCAGGGGAGGACATATCCGACGAAAGCGGTCATCATTACAAGAAGGAGAAGAACAACACCGATGCTTCAGGTTTCCTTATAAAGGTAAGACCCGTAGTAAAGGCCCCGTCCGATGTGGAGGTAGATGCAGATGAAAAAGAAAGATGCGCCGTTGGCGTGCATGTTCCGAATTAGTCAGCCGTAGCTGACGTCGCGGCAGATGTGGGTAACGGAAGAAAAAGCAGTCGAGATGTCTGAGGTGTAGTGCATAGCGAGGAAAAGTCCCGTGAGGATTTGGCTGGCTAAGCAGAGCCCGAGAAGGGAGCCGAAGTTTCACCAAACTGAGATGTTTGATGGGGCTGGGAGGTCAACAAGTGCGTCGTTGGCGATTTTAAGGAGGGGGTGGGTTTTTCGTAGGTTGGCCATTAGGTTCCTGTAGTTGAGTTACAACGGTGGTTTTTCAAGTCACTGGTCCTGGTTAGAGTCCTGGCGGGAATTATGACTTATCTTGTTTCTTTGTTTTTGTTGGGGTTGGTGTTGGGTCTAGTTGCTGTGGCTTCCAACCCGGCACCTTACTTCGCGGCGTTGGGGCTGGTAGTAGCAGCGGGGGTCGGCTGTGGGGTGTTAGTTGGGCATGGAGGGTCTTTCCTGTCTTTGGTATTATTCCTAATTTATCTAGGGGGAATGTTGGTGGTCTTTGCATATTCTGCTGCTTTAGCAGCGGAGCCCTTCCCGGAGTCGTGAGGGGACCGGTCGGTCCTGGGCTACGTAGTAGCCTACTTCGTTGGGGTCCTAGCGACCGCGGGGCTATTTTGAGGGGGGTGATATGAGGGATCGTGAACTGTGGTTGACGAGTTCAAAGACCTGTCGGTGTTCCGGGGAGACACAAGCGGGGTCGCAGTTATATATTCCTCCGGAGGGGGGATACTGGTAGTTTGCGCATGGGTGTTGCTGCTCACACTATTTGTAGTGCTAGAGCTTACTCGAGGGCTGAGTCGGGGGAGCCTCCGGGCAGTCTAGTAAGCCGAAAGGAAAATCGCGAGGGTGGTAGACAGAAAGAAAAGTGTCAAGTAGGTCTTAATCATACCGCGCTGTATGTGAGTTGTTCCCGAAACCAGGGGGAGGTTGGCAGAAATCACCGCTTTGGGGCCGACCTTCTCAAACCACGTCTGGTCAACGCTTTGGGAAGCAATGGTCTGACCAAAGGTCAAATTTAGCTTAGGGGCGAGGCGGTGGACTACGGTTGGGAAGTATCCAAGCATGTTCGAGAAGTTATGGGGGGCTAAGGCGGGGGTGGGTTTGAACTGTTTCCCGGTTAGAGAAGCGAGTTCCAGGGCAATAATTAGTCCCACCGCAGTAACGAGGAGGGCGCTCAACTTCAATAAGGGGGACATGGTTATGATAGGTGTCTTAGTGGGAAGAAAGTTCGAGGTTAGGATCAGGCCGGCGACGATGCTGCCCCAAGCCAGTCGCTTGATGGGGTTGATAACGGAAGGGTTGTTCTCGTTAATGGGCGATAGTGGGGCAAACCGGGGGTGTCCCATAGACACGAAGAAAATTACCCGGAGGCTGTAGATTGCGGTGAAGGATGTGGCGATTAGGGTAAGGGTCAGGGCTCAGGCGTTAAGGTATGATGTGTTTAGGGCTTCAATGATGGCGTCTTTGGAGAAAAATCCGGCTAAGAAGGGGGTGCCGGTCAGTGCAAGGCTGCCAATCGTCATGGCGGTCGAGGTGAAGGGGGTGAGGTAGTGCATCCCCCCTATCTTCCGGATGTCCTGCTCATCATTAAGGCTGTGGATTACGGAGCCTGAGCAGAGGAAAAGCATTGCCTTGAAAAAGGCATGGGTGCAGATATGTAGGAAGGCCAGTTGAGGTTGGCCGAGGCCGATGGTTACCATCATGAGCCCTAGTTGGCTGGAGGTTGAGAAAGCCACAATCTTCTTGATGTCGTTTTGTGTCAGAGCACATGTTGCGGTAAAGAGCGTGGTTAAAGCTCCGAGGCAGAGGCAGGTTGTCAGTGCAAACTGGTTATTTGCTATCAAAGGGCTGAGGCGGATGAGGAGAAAAATGCCTGCAACCACCATAGTGCTGGAGTGTAGTAGGGCAGACACCGGTGTTGGGCCTTCCATGGCCGAAGGTAGCCAGGGGTGGAGGCCAAATTGGGCAGACTTCCCAGTGGCAGCAACGATTAGTCCTAAGAGGGGAAGTGTAAGGTCGGTGTCCTTTGAGGCAATAAAAAGCTGCTGCAGCTCCCATGAGTTAAGGTTTGTTGCCAGTCAGGCCATGCTAAGGATTAGTCCAATGTCCCCCACCCGGTTGTATAAAACAGCTTGGAGGGCGGCGGTGTTGGCGTCGGCCCGGCCGTACCACCAGCCGATGAGAAGAAATGACATGATACCGACGCCTTCCCAGCCGATAAAGAGCTGGAACATGTTGTTAGCCGTCACTAGGACAACTATTGCCACCAAAAAGAGCAGGAGATATTTGAAGAATCGGTTCATTTGAGGGTCTGCGTGCATGTACCAAGATGCAAATTCTAAAATGGACCAGGTGACATAGAGGGCAATGGGGGTAAAGATTGTGGAGTAGTGGTCAAATTTAAAACTGAGGTTAATGTCGAAGGTGTGGGTGTTCATCCAGTGTCAATTAGTCACAATGGTCTCGGCCCCCTGGTCTAAGAAGATAAATAAGGGAAGCAAGCTTACAAAAAAGGCCGCTTGTACCGCGTTTTTAACGTGGGCTACAGCCCACTGTGGTGGGCGGGGGGACGGAGCCAAGGTGGTGAATAGGGGATAGATAAGAAGGACAAAAATTAGCATCAGGCTGGAGGTCATAATGAGGGTGGTTGGGTGCATAGCATACACTTGGATTTGCACCAAGAGTCTTTGGTTCCTAAGACCAATGGATGAGCTGTTATCCTTTACATGCTCGAGTGAGCCGTGGAGTTTAACCATGGGGCTGGAGGATTAGCAGTCACCAGTGCCTCGGGCCTCTCTCGGTGGACAAGAGGGGTTTAACCCCTGTTTCTAGAATCACAATCTAGTGTTTTGATTAAACTATGTCTACAGAAAGACCAGCCCCAGATGAGCTCAGGCTTTAGGACCAGTAGGGTAACTGGGAGAAGGTGTAGGGCTAAAAGGAGGTGTTCTCGGGTGTGGGATGGCGGGAGGGCAATGATGTGCGAGGGGAGGGGGCCCCGCTGGCTAACCAGAAAGAGGTATAGGGAGTAGGCAGCTGTGATTAGGGTGCCAAGGCCGGTGAGGACAAGGGTTCAGTTGGATCAGCTAAATAGCGAAGTAATAATTACTAGTTCTCCTATCAAATTGGGCAAGGGGGGCAGAGCAAGATTTGCAAGATTAGCAACAAACCATCAAGTTGCCATAAGGGGGAGGACCATTTGTATTCCACGGGCTAGAAGCATTGTCCGGCTGTGGGTGCGTTCGTAACTGGTGTTTGCCAGGCAGAACAAGGCGGATGAAGCTAGGCCGTGTGCAATCATGAGGATGATTGCACCCGTAAAGCCCCAGGGGGTTTGGATGAGAATTCCCCCCGCCACCAGGCCCATGTGGCTAACAGACGAGTAGGCAATCAAAGACTTGAGGTCCGTCTGCCGTAGGCAGATGGTGCCCGTTATAATGATCCCTCACAGGGCTAGGACGATGAAGGGATATGCAAGCTCTTTGGTGAGGGGGTCCAGGACTAGTATTATCCGCATCATGCCGTAGCCTCCGAGCTTCAGTAGTACTGCGGCAAGCACCATGGACCCTGCGATGGGGGCCTCTACATGGGCTTTGGGAAGCCAGAGGTGTACACCATAAAGGGGTATCTTAACCAAGAAGGCAATTAAGCAGGCTGCTCACCAGAGCTTGTCGGCCCAGGTGGTGAGGCCAAGGGGTTTGGCGTACTGGAGCGTAAGTATTGAGAGAGAGCCCGCGTCGTTCTGGAGGAGGAGTAAGGCTACCAAGAGGGGGAGGGACCCGGCCAGAGTATAGAACAGAAAATAGGTACCGGCATTTAGCCGTTCTGTCTGGTTGCCTCAGCGCGTAATGATGATGAGGGTTGGGAGAAGTGTGGCCTCAAACATTACGTAGAATATGATCACTTCGGTGGCTCCGAAAGCCATAATTAGGAAGACCTGCAAAGAAGCAAGCAGGGACACGAGGGCCCGTTGACGGTTTACGGGCTCCGACGAGGTGTGGTTCTGGCTTGCCAGAATTATGAGGGGAAGAAGCCAGCAACTAAGTACCAGGAGAGGTGTCGAGAGGGGGTCTGTGGCCAAATATAGGTTGGCTGTGGACCAGCCAGTCTCAGAGGTGCATTTAAACCATGATAGGCTAGCAAGTGCAATAAGAAGGCTTTGGGTAACGGAGGCGGGCCACAGCCATTTGGGAGGAGACAACCAGATCGTGGGAAACAGCATGAGCGTAGGGATCAAGATCTTTAGCATTGTAGGAGGTTTAAGCTTTGTAGCCGATCCGTACCGTGAGTTCGGGCGGCGGCTACTAATAGGGCGAGACCTGCAGCGGCCTCGCAGGCGGAGAAAGCAAGGAGAAGTATGGGGGCGGAGGCGTAGCCAGTGGCGTCCAGCTGTAGCGTCCACAGTGAGAGGGCAATAAACAAAGACAACATTATTCCCTCTAGGCAGAGGAGGGCGGATAAGAGGTGGGTGCGGTGGAACGCTAGTCCCATCAATCCTAGGACAAAGGCCGAGGTAAAGCTAAAATGTACGGGGGTCATAAGGCAGTCGTGGAGTTAAACCACGGTTATCTGAGCCGAAGTCAGAGGTCTTATTTTGGACTAACGGCCCACTCGGCTCATTCTAAGCCCCCTTGTATTCACTCATAAATAAGACCGAGTGTTAGAAGAGACAAGACGGCCACGGCCCAGGCGAAAGTGGTGGTGGGGGCCAATAGTTGGTCCCCCCAGGGGAGGGGGAGGAGAAGAGCGATTTCTAAGTCAAAAAGCAGGAACAGAATAGCCACGAGGAAGAATCGCATAGAGAAAGGGAGGCGGGCAGAGCCGAGGGGGTCAAATCCGCATTCGTAGGGCGAGAGCTTCTCAGCATCGGGGGTAATCTGCGGGAGCCAGAAGGAGACAAGGGCGAGCACGCCCGAGAGGGCGGCTGTAATCGTAATTACGGTTGCGATTAAGTTCATTGTCCTTCCTTGGGGTTTAACCAAGACCGTGTGATTGGAAGTCACTTATACTAACATTAATACTAGAAGGACTATGAGCCTCATCAGTAGATAGAGACATATAGGAAGAGTCAGACTACATCTACAAAGTGTCAGTATCATGCGGCTGCTTCGAATCCGAAGTGATGTTCAGATGTAAAGTGATACTGGATCTGTCGGAGGAGGCAGACGGCCAAGAAAGTGGAGCCGATAATGACGTGTAGGCCATGGAAGCCAGTGGCGACAAAGAAAGTTGAGCCATAGACACCGTCAGCAATAGTAAACGGGGCATCATAGTATTCTAGGGCTTGAAGGAATGTGAAGTAAAAACCTAGAAGAATGGTTAGTCCCAGCGACTGAATAGCCTGTTTTCGTTCGCCTTCCATAATGCTGTGATGTGCCCACGTTACAGTGACGCCGGAGGCTAACAAGACGGCTGTATTAAGTAGGGGGACTTCAAAGGGGTCCAAGGTGGTGATTCCGGTGGGGGGTCAGCAGCCCCCTAGTTCGGGGGTGGGAGCGAGGCTTGCGTGGTAGAAAGCCCAGAAAAATCCTAGAAAGAAGAAGACTTCGGAAGTGATAAACAGAATTATTCCGTAGCGAAGGCCCTTCTGTACGGGCGGGGTGTGGTGGCCCTGGAATGTGCCTTCTCGGATAATGTCTCGCCATCATTGGTATATAGTTAACAGTAGTAGAACTGTGCCTAGGGTTATTAATGTCGTTGAGTGAAAGTGGAATCAAATTGCGGTGCCAGATGTCAGAAGAAGGGCGGCGATTGCCCCCGTTAAAGGCCAGGGGCTGGGGTCTACTATGTGGTATGCGTGTGCTTGGTGGGCCATTAGACGTTTTCTTGTAGGTATAGGCTTAAAAGAAGTACAAAGACGTAGGCCTGGATCATGGCGACGGCGACTTCTAGCAGGGTTAATAGGAAGAGGACGGTTGCGGTAAGAATCGCGACTGTTGGTATCATGGGGAGAAGCACAAAAGCGGCGGTGGCGCGGTGGCAATGAGCTGGATGTCCGGCAGTAAGGTTGGCAGTAAGTCGTACTCCCAGGGCCAGAGGGCGAATGAAGAGGCTAATGGTTTCGATAATAATGAGGATGGGGATTAGCGGGACTGGGGTTCCTTCCGGAAGAAGGTGTCCCAGGGCAGCGGTTGGTTGGTTTCGCATCCCGATGATCACCGTTGCAAGCCAGAGGGGTACGGCGAGGCCCATGTTGAGGGAGAGCTGAGTTGTGGGGGTAAACGTGTAGGGAAGAAGGCCCAGCATGTTGAGGGTAATCAGGAAGATTATTAGGGAGGTAAGTATGAGGGCCCACTTGTGCCCGCCCAGATTTAGGGGGAGAAGAAGCTGTTGGGTGAAACGGTTAATAAACCACCCTTGCAGGGTGAGGAGACGGTTGTTTAATCACCGGGCAGAGGGGGCGGGGAACAGGACCCAGGGAAGGGTTAGTGCGAGGGCCATTAGGGGTAGGCCTAAAAACGTGGGGCTTATAAACTGGTCAAAGAAGCTTAGTGTCATGGTCAGGATCAGGATTCAGGTTTAGCTTTTTCAGTGCTTTGTGCTGTTGGCTCGTTTGGGAAAGTGTGGCCAAGGATTTTAGGGGGGATGACTGTCAAGAAGATAAGTCAGGAGAAAGTTAGGATGGCAAATCAGGGGGCGGGGTTTAGTTGAGGCATGTCACTAGGGGTGGTTGGGGGCCACCATTCTTTAGCTTAAAAGGCTAACGCTTTACCCGATTAAGCTTCCTAGTGAGGCGTCTTCGAGCATTAGGGAGGATCAGTTCTCGAAGTGTTTTAGAGGGACAGCCTCAACGACGATGGGCATAAAACTGTGGTTTGCTCCGCAAATCTCGGAGCATTGGCCATAAAACACCCCTGGGCGAGAGGCAATAAAAGCGGTTTGATTCAAGCGTCCTGGGACAGCGTCTATTTTTACTCCAAGGGCTGGTACGGCTCAGGAGTGTAGTACGTCCTCCGCAGAGACAAGAACCCGGATTGGGGACTCTACTGGGATCACTATGCGGTGATCAGCCTCCAAAAGGCGAAATTGACCCGGGGCCAAGTCTTGGGTGGGGATCATGTAGGAGTCGAAACCTAAGTCCTCGTAGTCGGTGTACTCGTAGCTTCAGTATCACTGGTGGCCCATTGCTTTAATGGTAAGGTGGGGGTCATTAATCTCATCCATGAGGTAGAGGATTCGGAGAGAGGGGAGAGCGATCAGGATTAGAATTACGGCGGGGAGGACTGTCCATACAATTTCAATTTCCTGGGAGTCTAGAATGTACTTGTTTGTCAGCTTGGTTGAGACCATTGCTACGATAATATAAAGGACTAAAGTGCTAATAAGAAATACAATTATTAGCGCGTGGTCGTGAAAATGAAGAAGTTCTTCTATAACAGGTGAGGCCGCGTCTTGGAATCCTAATTGTGAGGGATGTGCCATTCTAGCATAAGCTCAAGACACGCGGGGCTCTATCCCGCAACTCTGCCTTGACAAAGCAGTGTAATAGTCATTGTTACTAGTGTCTTATAAGAAAGTGGCAGAGTGGTTATGCGGTTGGCTTGAAACCATCACATGGGGGTTCAATTCCTCCCTTTCTCGTTAGTGGGCCTGAACCTGAACAAAAGCAGGCTCTTCGAAGGTGTGGTAGGGGGGAGGGCAGCCGTGTAGCCACTCTACGTTTGTTGAGGTCAGCTCTACGGACAGCACTTCTCGTTTGGCAGCAAAAGCTTCTCAGAGAATAAATAGGAACATGATTACAGCCACGAGCGAGATGAGGGAGCCAATAGACGAGACGGTGTTTCAGAGGGTGTAAGCGTCTGGGTAGTCTGAGTACCGCCGTGGCATGCCTGCCAGGCCGAGGAAGTGCTGTGGGAAGAAGGTAAGATTTACCCCAATAAACATAACTCCAAAGTGGATTTTGGTTCAGGTGCTGTGGAGGGTATAGCCCGAGAACAGGGGGAACCAGTGGACAAAGCCGGCTAGGATAGCGAACACGGCTCCCATGGATAGGACGTAGTGGAAATGGGCGACCACATAGTATGTGTCATGTAGGACGATGTCCAGAGAGGAGTTGGCTAGGACAATTCCTGTCAGCCCCCCTACAGTGAAAAGGAAGATGAAGCCCAGGGCCCATAAGAGGGGGGTCTCTCACTTAATTGAACCGCCATGAAGGGTTGCTAATCAGCTAAAGACCTTAACCCCCGTTGGGATCGCAATGATCATTGTGGCTGAAGTAAAGTATGCTCGTGTATCTACGTCTATTCCAACAGTAAACATGTGGTGGGCTCAGACAATGAATCCCAAGAGGCCGATTGCTATCATGGCCCACACTATTCCCATGTAGCCGAATGGTTCCTTTTTACCTGAGTAGTAGGCGACAATGTGGGAAATCATACCGAAGCCGGGCAAAATAAGAATATAAACTTCTGGGTGGCCGAAGAACCAGAATAGGTGTTGGTAGAGAATGGGATCCCCTCCCCCAGCAGGGTCGAAGAAGGTTGTATTTAGGTTTCGATCTGTTAAGAGTATTGTGATCCCAGCAGCGAGGACGGGAAGCGAGAGAAGGAGGAGCACAGCTGTGATTAAAACGGCCCACACGAATAGGGGGGTCTGATACTGTGAGATTGCTGGGGGCTTCATATTAATAATTGTTGTGATGAAGTTGATTGCGCCCAGGATTGAAGAAATTCCTGCAAGGTGCAGGGAGAAAATTGTCAGATCTACAGAGGCCCCGGCGTGTGCTAGGTTACCGGCCAATGGGGGGTAGACGGTTCACCCTGTGCCAGCCCCTGCTTCTACGCCGGAAGAGGCTAACAGAAGAAGGAAGGAAGGGGGGAGAAGTCAAAAGCTCATGTTGTTCATTCGAGGGAATGCTATATCGGGGGCCCCAATCATAAGGGGGATTAATCAGTTCCCGAAGCCTCCAATCATGATTGGTATTACTATAAAGAAAATTATTACGAAGGCGTGTGCAGTGACGATCACATTATAAATCTGGTCATCACCCAGAAGGGCCCCTGGCTGGCTCAGCTCTGCCCGGATTAACAGGCTTAGGGCTGTGCCAACCATGCCGGCCCAGGCACCAAATACTAAATAAAGGGTACCAATATCTTTGTGGTTTGTTGAGAAGAATCAGCGTGTAATTGCCACAGGTAAGGTGGCTGAGCGTTCAAGCGGTGGATTGTAGCCCCATAAACGGAGGTTTAAGTCCTCCCCTTACCAAGCCCTGTGGTGTTACCACGTCAGATTGCAAACCTGAAGTAGTAGGCTACCGCCTGCCGGGGCTTTTCCCCGCGACGCGCCCGGCGGCGGGAAGAGTAGATGAATGCTCGCTGGTTTGAGTGTTTAGCTGTTAACTAAAAGTTTGTGGGATCGAGGCCCTCTCATCTAGAAAGGCTTTAGCTTAATTAAAGTGTCTGGGTTGCATTCAGAAGATGTGGGATAGAGTCCCGCAAGCCTTATCAGGGGCTGGGGGATTCTCACCCCCGCTAAAAGCTTTGAAGGCTTCCGGTCTGGTGCTATCCTAAGCCCCTCTAGGGGGTGAGCAGGGCTGACACTGCGGGTGTAAGCGGGAGTAGCGTTAAAGCACAGGTTGTAGCAGCTGCAAGGGGCAGGTGGGATTGGGTGGTGATAATTCGCCATGGTGCAGCGGTGGGGGAAGTGTTTGGGGAGGTGGTCAGGGATATGGCATAACAAAGGCGCAGGTAGAAGTAAAGGCTGAGGAGGGCTGTAAGTGCCGCGATGGTGGCAGTAAGGGGCAAGCCCTGCTTAGTGAGTTCCTGGAGGATCAATCACTTAGGCATGAACCCGGTTAAGGGTGGGAGGCCGCCCAGGGACAGTAGCACTAGAGAGGCAAGACCAACAAGGGCGGGCGCCTTCGCCCAGGCGGTGGCAAGCATGGAGATGCTGGTTGAGCGAGTGGCGTTGAATGTCAAAAAGGCGGAGGCCGTCATTAAGATGTAGGTTAATAAAGCGAGAAGGGTGAGGGAGGGGGCGAACTGGAGTACGAGGACCATTCAGCCGAGGTGCGCGATGGAGGAGTAAGCTAGTACTTTCCGCAGCTGAGTCTGGTTCAGGCCTCCCCACCCGCCAACCAAGGTTGAGAGGATGCCCAAGGCTGTAAGAAGGGCGGAGTCGGCGAAAGGGGCAACCTGGACAATGAGAGCAAATGGGGCGAGTTTCTGCCAGGTCGAAAGCAAGAGGCCTGTAGGCAGGTCGAGGCCCTGAATAACCTCAGGGAGCCAAAAGTGGACGGGGGCCAGGCCGACCTTTAGGGCCAGGGCCATGAGTGCAGTGGCGGCGGCAACGGGATGAGATAGCTGTTGGATGCCCCATTCTCCCGTAAGTCATGCGTTAGTTGTGCTGGCAAATAGGATCATCGCGGCGGCGGTAGCCTGTGTCAGAAAGTACTTTGTGGTCGCTTCCACCGCTCGGGGGTGGTGTTGTTGGGTCATTAGTGGAATAATGGCCAAGGTGTTAATCTCCAGGCCCATCCACGCTAGAAGCCAGTGCGAGCTAGCGAAGGTGAGGGCGGTTCCCAAGCCAAGGCTGGACAGAAGGACGGCAAGGACGAAGGGGTTCATTAGTAAAGGAAGGACTCTAACCAACATGTTTGGGGTATGGGCCCAAAAGCTTATTTAGCTGACCTTACTAGAAAGTGGTGTAGTGGAAGCACCAAGAGTTTTGATCTCTTGGGGATGGGTTCGAGCCCCTTCTTTCTAAGGAATCGGGGGGACTTGAACCCCCATGGTTCACTCTATCAAAGTGGCCCCTAGGCATTCGGGCACAATTCCTGTTATAGCTGGGGGGGCAGGCCTGCAAAAGCAATGGGAAGAGCAAGGTGTCAGAGAACCAAGGCTAGTGTTAGGGGCAGGAAATTTTTTCACACCAAGTGCATGAGCTGGTCATATCGAAATCGGGGGTACGAAGCTCGCACCCAGAGGAATACAATCGAAAGCAGAGATGCTTTGGTTATCAGGTTTAGCGCGGTAAGCTCTGGCAAGAGGGGGAAGTGGGATGCTCCTAAAAACAAAACAGCGGATAAGGTGTTCATTAGAAGAATGTTGGCGTACTCTGCCAAGAAAAATAAGGCGAAAGGTCCCCCCGCGTACTCCACGTTGAACCCCGAGACGAGTTCGGACTCCCCCTCCGTCAAGTCAAAGGGGGCTCGGTTTGTTTCGGCAAGCGTAGAAATGTACCATATTGCGGCCAGAGGCCAGGCAGGAGCCGCAAGCCAAACAGCCTCTTGGGCTACACTAAAAGTCTGTAAGGTAAAACCGCCTGTAAAGATGATAATGCTTAGGAGAATTAGTCCGAGGCTAACTTCGTAGGAGATGGTTTGCGCGACGGCCCGGAGAGCCCCAATGAGGGCATACTTAGAATTCGAGGCCCAGCCCGATCCGAGGATGGAGTAAACTGCGAGGCTAGAAAGTGCCAAGACAAATAAAATGCCCAGGTTAAAATCGGCGACGGGGTAAGGGATAGGCATGGGCGCCCAGAGGGTCAGGGCCAAAGTCAGCGCAAGTATGGGGGTGGCCAAAAAAAGAAAAGGGGAGGAGGTCGAAGGGCGGATAGGTTCCTTAATAAAAAGCTTAACACCGTCAGCAATGGGCTGGAGCAGACCGTACGGGCCCACGATGTTAGGGCCCTTTCGAAGCTGCATGTAGCCGAGCACCTTTCGTTCGATCAGTGTCAGGAAGGCTACCGCGAGAAGGACGGGGACAATGTACGTCAGGGGGTTGATAATATACGTAAACAGTGCTGTGATCATAGCTAAGAAGAGGACTTGAACCTCTGGGAAGAAGATCTTAGGCCTTCCGCAATTACCGGGCTCTGCCATCTTAGCGCGCCATTATCTTGGGCCGCAAAGGTGTGCCCCCTTATCTAATTTAGTTGTCTTCATCAGGTGGGGGTGGGGCATACCTCTAGCATGGGCCCCATCTTTTCGGTCCTTTCGTACTAGAAAAGATCGCGTCATAGATAGAAACTGACCTGGATTACTCCGGTCTGAACTCAGATCACGTAGGACTTTAATCGTTGAACAAACGAACCCTTAATAGCGGCTGCACCATTAGGATGTCCTGATCCAACATCGAGGTCGTAAACCCCCTCGTCGATAGGGACTCTGGGAGAGGATTGCGCTGTTATCCCTAGGGTAACTGGGTCCGTTGATCGGCATTGCCGGATCATTTTTGGTCAGAATTTCTGTTGCTTAGAAAGGTTCTTCTTGGCTCTAGGAGGGTGCTCCCATTCCACATGGGGGCTAGTTTTTCCCCCGCGGTCGCCCCAACCGAAGACAATTAAACGAGGCACCACTAAGTTCTTACCCTTCAAAAGGTTGTTTAACATGGGCTGTTCAGTGTCTAAAGCTCCATAGGGTCTTCTCGTCTTATGAGAATATCCCCGCTTCTGCACGGGGAGATCAATTTCACTGACTTGGAAAAGGAGACAGCTTAGCCCTCGTCTTGCCATTCATACAGGTCTCCATTTAAAAGACAAGTGATTGCGCTACCTTTGCACGGTCAAAATACCGCGGCCGTTAAACGTATAGTCACAGGGCAGGCGGGACCTCTTATTTTCAGGTTTCAAGAGGCGATGTTTTTGGTAAACAGGCGAGGCTTGTGTTTGCCGAGTTCCTTCTTTCCCTTTAGGTCTTTCCCTGGTGCACTCCTGTGTGGGGTTAACGATTAGTTTGATGGGGGTTGCTAGTAGTTGATCTAGTCCATAGTTCCCTCTGGTTTTGGGCTCGTTAATGGTCGGCGGTGGGTCCGGTCCGAGTTACACGGGTGCGGGGAGAGGGGGTCGCCCTCTTGTTACTCATTTTAGCATGGTCACTCCCACATAAGGGCGTGGGACGGTCTAGTAAGGTTAGGGGGTAAGATTTTTTATCAAAATAAAAGGGTTCAAGAGTGTCTGAGCTTTAACGCTTTCTAGGCAGGTGGCTGCTTTTAGGCCCACTGAAACATGGTTCCTTGCTTAATATGATCTTTAGCCTCCTGTTAAGGTTGTGTCCTGCTTCAAAGGAGCTGTACCTCCTTTGACTAACTCCCCTGACTTTCCGGCACCAAGGTGGGTTTCACTAAGGGGGATGGGTAACTCGGGGGGCTGAACTTCTATTCATTTCGTAGACAACCAGCTATAACTAGGCTCGGTAGGCTTATCACCTCTACTCGGAGCTCTTCCCACTCTTTTGCCACAGAGACGGGTTGGCCCTATAATAGGCTGTCTCGGAGTAGCTCGTCTAGTTTCGGGGGCTTAAACTAAAGTTCTCTTTGCTTAAGTAATACTGGCCAAATCATGATGCAAAAGGTACGAGGGTCTGTCTCTGCTGTGTTGCGCTTATATGGGTTGTTTCATTTCTCTTTCAACTTTCCCTTGCGGTACTTCCTCTGTTGCTTCTATGTCCTGTTCTGTCGCCCATACTAGGGTGGAAAAATGGTTTGATGTTGTGGTACTAATTTATGGGGGTTTATATATGCCGTAGTGTTAAACCAGTTGTGTGAGCTAGTTAGTCAGCTCAGGGTGGCTCGATTTGCACGGGCGTCTCCTCGGTGTAAGGGAGGTGCTTTACTGTCTTAGCCACACTCTGATTTTTCCAAGTGCACCTTCCGGTACACTTACCATGTTACGACTTGCCTCCCCTTTGTCCGGCATTGTTTTTATGAACTTAAAAAATAGACTTGGGGAGAGTGACGGGCGGTGTGTGCGCGCCTCAGAGCCAGTTTCGACGGGACGCTCTAATTCCCGTCTACTGCTAAATCCACCTTCAGGGGTTGGTTTCACAACCCCTTTCGTAATGCTCTAAGCTAGAGAATGTAGCCCATTTCTTCCCTCCTCATACGCTACACCTCGACCTGACGTTTTGGGTTTTACCCATTTTGCATACTATATTTCCTTCACAGGGTATGCTGACGACGGCGGTATATAGGCGGGGGTGACAAGGGGAGGTGAGGTTGAACGGGGGTTATCGGTTCTAGAACAGGCTCCTCTAGGTGGGTCTGAGGCACCGCCAAGTCCTTTGGGTTTTAAGCTGGCGCTTGTAGTACCCTGGCGGACAGTAGTTGTACTTTACTGTCAAATTTTACGGCTAAGCATAGTGGGGTATCTAATCCCAGTTTGTTCCATAGCTGTCGTGGGTTCAGGCGAAATAATAAAGCTACTTTCGCGAGAGGGCTTCATTTCTCCGGGTGCGTATAACAGCCTTGGAGGTGTTTGGCTTTAGTCCTTTATGCCATAACCACACTTTACGCCGATGTCTATCCACTTAGGCCTCTCGTATAACCGCGGTGGCTGGCACGAGTTTTACCGGCCTTGTTAACCTTAACTAAGTCAAGCTTTCGCTTATGGCTTAATGTCTATCACTGCTGAGTTCCCTTGGGGGTGTGGCTTAGCAAGGCGTCTTGGGCTGCTCTGGTTAGCGTGCCTGATGCCGGCTCCTCGTCTCCGGGCAGGAGATTAAGGGCATCCTCACAGGGGTGCGGAGACTTGCATGTGTAAATCTGGTCAAAGCTGATAGTAAAGTCAGGACCAAGCCTTTGTGCCCGCGGGGCTTTCTAGGGCCCATCTTAACATCTTCAGTGTTATGCTTTAGTTAAGCTACGCTAGC